GATGTAACGAACAAAAAAAATATACAAATAACAAATATGAGTAGTGGGAGAATAATAGGGAAAGGGTACAAAATCCATAAAAAAAAGAGAAGAGGGTGGGTATAAAAACTTATTAGATACCATTGACTCCGGTATCTAATAAGTTCTACCTACTATTGGATTTGAACCAATGACTCCCGCCGTATGAAAGCAATACTCTAACCACTGGGTTAAGTAGGTCATTTATCATCATAAAGAGAAAGAAAAAATGGGACCTATCACATCGGGGATTATAGACGGAATATGACTTCTCAGCAATACCAATTCTTGGCAGGAAACGGATCAGAGAGTTATCATGTGGGATTATGGAATATCCATCTTGACAAGAAATTATCTAGATGTTAATATGTCTATGACAAGGGCTATAGCTCAGTTAGGTAGAGCACCTCGTTTACACGCGCGCCAATGCTTTTTCAGAGAAGTCTATCATGCAATCAACAGAATTGATCTTATTGAGAAATCGATGTCTTACTCCATGGATTCGAGGGAACATTCGAGGGAACAAGAGAACAACAGCCTGACAAATATTTTGTTCGGTCCGATTCAGGTGCCAATTCAGGTACCAAATAGAACCCATCATTGGTTTGATCATTGATAAGGTGAATACCCAGTCCATTCAATGCTAGGCATAATGAGTATAGGGACCTCAAAATAACCTTTTTTCGTCCTATGAACTTTAAGGTGTATGAAGTATCATATTTGACTTTTGGGGCGGATCGATAGAGACTCCATTTAACTTAGGTTGATCTAGGCCGGAGGCAGACCTACGTCAGGGTAACCCTTCTTTGAAACACTTTGGTATTGCTCCTGGATCAGAATTCAAATAATGAATCCGAGCGCGTGGAGCCATCTTGTTATCTTCCTGTCAAGAAAAAATATGGTGGACTAGCCGATCATTCTATCAGTTAATGAAGGAGCCCAATGCAAAAAAAAAGCATGTTGGGTCTTTGAAACAGTTTGACTCATTTCGATAATAATAAGTTTGGTCTGTTTTACCGAGAAGGTCTACGGTTCGAGTCCGTATAGCCCTATACATTTTTATATTCATTTCCTAATTAGTGCGCGTGGCTGGCCGGTTGATTGTTCCATAGAAATAGAATCATTCCCACAGGATCACGAAGATCCCTTGGGGCTTGAAAACAAGAATTTATTCCAACGGATCCAATCGGATCGGTATTTTCAAATCTCGGATAAACAAACCCATTCTTCTTCATTAATCTTCGTCTGTGAATGACATACGACTTTTTCTTCTTTTATTTATTGTCCATGATCCAAGATTTAGTGATACACCTTTGGTATAGCCAAGTCAATTTATGAAGTCAAAATCATAACATGAGCCTGGCTCAAGAAAAACTCCAACCTAACCCAACAAAATCAAATCCAAATTAAATCTAATAGAAAGTCACATGATCTAGAGCGTATTCTTGTTCTTGTATTTGTAGAAAAACCAGAGTTTTAAAAACAAAGCTCTTCGGTAAGTTTCATTGTACAATAGGCTTTTCCTCGTATAACCGGCTTAGCAAAGCAAGTAGTCATTTTTCTGTACAATACTTAATAAGTTTAAGTTATTTTTTTTTGTATTCCAATCTACCCAATCCAACTGTTCATCATTCCAATTCTACCAATGCAGACTTTATCTAAAAAGATTAGGGCCCATTTGAACTTGGATGAGTTAGGAATCCCCCGACGTATTGCCTTTTGGCAGAACAACAACCCCAATTCATTGTTTCAGAGATAATGAATTGGTCCTAAATGTATCAATGTTTGCGCCCTCTTCTATTTTTATGAGTTGGTTTTTGGGGAATGGGGAGATTTTGTCTGTCGAATCGTTCGACAACGCGCGATTCCATTCGAAGTATCTTCTGTAAATCATTTATGATTCAGCCGACTCTACCACTGAACTATGCCCCATTTTGTAGGTTTGCTTCAAAAGAAACCGTTTATTGTCACGAAACCCAACCCGTTGGTTGGTCTTGCTAGGTGTTATTATTACATTAATAAGCATTTCGAGTCATTCCAAATCACGATCTTTAGTCCTAGAAATGGGTCTGAAATGAATCTTTCAAGACTAATTAAATAAACTCGATTTTTTTTTTTTTTGGGGGGGGGGGGTAAAGCCGGGGCCAGGGTAGTACAGGTCCAAAGTTTCCTAATTTGGGTATAGGAACCCATGGGTTTTTATATGTAAAGGTTCCTCACAATTCAATGGATTGAATCAAATCAATTAAGTATAAATCTGATACAAGGAGAGAGAATCGAATCGGTCGATGCATTCTTTTTTCGTATCCGTATCAAATTAATAGAAACAATGATTCTCTATCCGGATCTTAATGAAAAGAATACACCACACAGCCGTGTAGAATATACCATAAATCCCGAGATGAAAATCCCTAGAAATTCTATTACATCTGACTACTGACTATATTCTAAATCACTAAGAAAAAAGAGAGAGAGGGAGATA